AAATAAGTAAGCTAAAATAAGCTTTTAGGTTCATACCCTAAATATAGGTTTTAAAAACCTCTTATTTATTTAATGAAATGCCTGATAAAAGGATTATTTTGATAGAATAAATTATACATATTTTTATGTTTTCATTATATTTAAAAGAATTAAACTTTTTCTTATAATTTCAAATATTATTATGCTTCATACATTAAAATATAATATATATATATTATATATTTACTTTAAATAATTAAATAATATTAATAATTTTATATTTATTTTTTAAATAAATTTAATAAATAACTTAAATAAATAATTATATATATTTTTTAACTTATTTATTAAATATTTTATTTTATTAAATTTATTAATTTTAACTATATTTTCTATATTTACTAATGATTTAATAAATATTTGATTAATTATAGAAATTAATAATTTTTTATTTATTTCTTATTTTTCATTTTCAATTAAAAATAAAAAAATAATTTTCTTTTACTATATTATTCAAATTATTCCATCTATAATTTTAATTTTAAGGATTTCTCTAAATAATATAAATTTATTAAATAAAAATATTTTAAATATTTTAATTTATTTAAGATTAATAATTAAACTAGGAGTCCCCCCTTTTCATTTTTGAATACCATTAATTTCAATTTATTTTAATTGAAATGAATTATTTTTTTTAATTACTTTTCAAAAAATTATTCCCTTTTATATACTATCAATAATTAATTTAAAATCTTACTTTATTTTATTTTCTATTATTTTATGTGCTATTATCCCACCTTTTATAATAATAAATTTAATAAATTTAAAAAAATTATTAACATATTCTTCTATTAATCAATTAGGATGAATAATTTTATTAATTTATTTAAAAAATATTATTTGATTCTATTATTTAATTATATATTCTTTAATTACAATAATAATTTTTTATATTTTATCATATAAAAAATTTTATTATAATTATATTAATAATTCAAATATTTATTATAATATAATTATTTTAATAATCATAATAAATATAGCAAGTATTCCCCCATTTTCATTTTTTATATTTAAATGATTCAGAATTTTTATTATTATTTTTAACTCTAATTTATTTATTGCTTCATTAATCATAATTATTAGATCTTTTTTAATATTTTTTATTTATATAAATATAATTTATTTAATTATATTTAATAATTTAATTAAATCTAAATTAATAAATTTAAATATTTTAAATTTTAATTATATAAATATAATTTTATTTATTATAATATTATTTTTTTCATTATTTATATTTATCATATAAAAAGATTTTAAGTTATTTTAAACTTTAAACCTTCAAAGTTTAATAAATATATTAAATAAATTTATATAAATCTTAATAAATTTTTTACTTTTTATTAATTATTTTATTAGTATTAGAAAAATAAAATTTTCATAAATAAATTTACAATTTATTACTTTTAAATCAGACATAATACTTTTTCATTTTATTTAATAAAATAAATTTTAAAAATATTTTAATTATTTTATTAATATCTTTAAATTTGCAATTTAATGTTTTATAATAAACTATAAAATAATTTTTTAAATATTTAAATTTATGAAAAAATGATTATATTCAACTAATCATAAAGATATTGGACTATTATATTTTATTTTTGCTATTTGATCAGGAATAATTGGTTCATCAATAAGAATAATTATTCGTATTGAATTAGGTACATGTGGATCAATAATTAATAATGATCAAATTTATAATTCAATTGTTACTGGTCATGCTTTCATTATAATTTTTTTTATAGTTATGCCTTTTATAATTGGAGGTTTTGGAAATTTTTTAGTCCCCTTAATATTAGGGGCACCTGATATAGCTTATCCCCGAATAAATAATATAAGATTTTGATTATTACCCCCATCAATTTTATTATTAACTATTAGTAATTTTATCAGATCAGGGGTAGGTACTGGATGAACAGTATACCCGCCCTTAGCATCAAATATTTATCATAATGGACCATCTGTAGATTTAGCTATTTTTTCTCTTCATATTGCTGGAATATCATCAATTTTAGGTGCAATTAATTTTATTTCTACAATTATTAATATACATCATAAAAATTTTTCTATTGATAAAATTCCATTATTAGTCTGATCAATTTTAATTACTGCAATTTTATTACTTTTATCCCTACCAGTTTTAGCAGGAGCTATTACTATATTATTAACTGACCGAAATTTAAATACATCCTTTTTTGACCCGTCTGGTGGAGGAGACCCAATTTTATATCAACATTTATTTTGATTTTTTGGACACCCTGAAGTTTATATTTTAATTCTACCCGGATTTGGGCTAATTTCACATATTATTATAAATGAAAGTGGGAAAAAAGAAACATTTGGATCCTTAGGAATAATTTATGCTATAATTGCTATTGGATTCTTGGGATTTGTAGTCTGAGCTCATCATATATTTACAATTGGCTTAGACGTTGATACTCGAGCTTACTTTACTTCTGCAACAATAATTATTGCTATTCCTACTGGAATTAAAATTTTTAGATGAATTACTACTCTTAATGGAACAAAAATTAATTATAACCCAACATTATGATGATCAATAGGCTTTATTTTTTTATTTACTATGGGTGGATTAACAGGAATTATACTATCAAATTCATCTATTGATATTGTTCTTCATGATACATATTATGTAGTAGCTCATTTTCACTATGTTTTATCAATAGGAGCTGTATTTGCTATTATTGCTAGATTTATTCATTGATTCCCTCTAATTTCTGGATATTCTCTTAATACATTTTATTTAAATATTCAATTTTTAACAATATTTATTGGAGTTAATTTAACATTTTTCCCTCAACATTTTTTAGGACTAAGAGGAATACCACGACGTTACTCTGACTACCCAGATAATTACTTATCATGAAATATCATTTCTTCAATTGGCTCTATAATCTCTATTATTAGGTTAATTTTTTTAATTTTTATTATTTGAGAATCTTTATCATCTAAACGTAAAATTATTTCTATATTTTTTTTAAATTCCTCTCTTGAGTGATTAAATTCTTACCCCCCAATAAATCACAGATATAATGAAATTCCGTCAATCTAATTTAATATGGCAGATTAGTGCAATGAATTTAAACTTCATTTATAAAGATTTTTTCTTTTATTAAAAATTAATACTTGAACATTAATATTACAAAATTCAAATTCTCCAATTTATGATATAATAATTTTTTTTCATGATTTTACTATAATAATTTTAATTTTTATTACTTTAATAATTACATTCATTATATATAAAATAATAAATAATAAATTTATTGATCGATTTCTTCTTCAAGGACACACTATCGAATTAATTTGAACAATTACCCCTATATTTATTCTAATTTTTATTGCTATCCCATCTATTAAAATTCTTTATTTAACTGATGAAACTCACTCTAATAAATTAACTATTAAATCAATTGGGCATCAATGATATTGAAGATATGAATATTCAGATTTTATAAATTTAAATTTTGATTCATTCATAATCCCTACCCAACTATTAGAAAATAATAATTTTCGTCTCTTAGATGTAGATAATCGATGTATTATTCCATTTAATTTTCCTATTCGTATATTAACAACTTCTATAGATGTTATTCACTCATGAACTGTCCCTTCTATAGGAATTAAGATAGATTCAACTCCAGGACGTTTAAATCAATCATTTTTATTTTCCTATCGTCCAGGGGTATTTTTTGGGCAATGCTCTGAAATTTGTGGAATAAATCATAGATTTATACCAATTGTTGTTGAATCAACAAATTTTTTTTCATTCAAAAATTGACTTATAAATATATATATAAATATATAAATAAAATTTAATTCTAAAAAAATTCATTAAATGACCGAAATGTAAGTATTGATCTTTTAAATCAATTATAATAGAGATTAACTTCTATTTTTAATGAAAAAAATTAGTTAAATTATATAATATTAAAATGTCATTTTAAAGTTATTTTATTAAAAAATATTTTTTTATCCCTCAAATAATACCAATATTATGATTATTTATTTTTGTTTATTCATTAATTATTTTTATAATTTTATATATTTTAATTAATTTTTATAAATTATATACATTTCCTTTTATAATAGTTTCTAAAAAAAATTTTCCTTTAAAATGAACTTGAAAATGATAATAAATTTATTTAGGATCTTTGACCCATCTACATCTATAAGATTTTCTTTAAATTGATTAAGAATAATTATTATTTTTTTTATTTTTCCATTCCAATTTTGATTAATTCCTTCTCGGTATATTATAATATGAAATATAATTATTAACTTTATTTATAAAGAATTTAAAATTTTAATTTCATATTCATACTCTAATATTATAATTTTTATAAGTTTATTTATAATAATTTTAATTAATAATTTTATAGGATTATTTCCTTATATTTTTACTGCTTCTAGGCATATAAGATTTTGTTTAACTATATCATTAACTTTATGATTATCAATAATAATTTTTAGAATTATAAATTATTTAAATGACTTACTTTCACACTTAACTCCCCATGGGACACCATCAATTTTAATGCCATTTATGGTATTAATTGAAACTATTAGTTTACTCATTCGTCCTTTAACTCTATCAATTCGATTAACAGCTAATATAATTGCAGGACATTTATTATTATGCCTTTTAGGATCTACAGGATTAATTATTAATAACCCAATAATTTTATTAATAATAATTATCACTCAATTATTACTTTACACATTAGAAATCGCTGTATCTTTAATTCAATCATATGTTTTTTCAATTTTAACTACACTTTATAGAAGAGAAATTTAATAATATATGACAAACTATAATCATCCATTTCACTTAGTTTCAGTTAGCCCATGACCTATTATTATTTCATTTAGATTAATAAATAATTTAATTATAGTTATTAGGTGATTTCATAAAATAAACTATTTTACTTTACTAACTATCCCAGGAACTTTATTATGTATATTTCAATGATGACGAGATGTAACACGAGAGTCAACGCTACAAGGATTACACACCCCTATTGTTTATAATGGCATACGAATAGGCATAATTTTATTTATTATTTCTGAAATTTTATTTTTTTTTTCATTTTTTTGAGCTTATTTTCATTCATCTCTATCACCATCAATAGAAATTGGTCAATCCTGACCACCTATAGGAATTATTCCATTTAATCCATTTGACATTCCACTACTTAATACTATTATTTTAGTTTCTTCCGGACTAACTGTTACATGATCTCACCATGCTATTTTAAATAAAAAATTTAACGAAAGATCTTTGAGATTATTAATTACTATTATTCTAGGAATATACTTTTCCTTACTTCAATTAATTGAATACTTAGAGTCTCCTTTTACAATCTCTGACTCAGTCTACGGATCTACATTCTTTGTAGCTACAGGATTTCATGGCCTTCATGTAATTATTGGATCAATATTTTTATTATTCACTTATATACGAATAAATATTCTTCATTTTTCATCATTACATCACTTTGGATTTGAAGCTGCTGCCTGATATTGACATTTTGTTGATGTAGTTTGACTATTTTTATATATTTCAATTTATTGATGAAGATTTTAATTAAATTAAACTAAAAATTTTATAATAAAATAAATATTATTAATATTAATGAAATTAAAAAATATTTTTAATTAATTTATATAGTATAAAATATTACAATTAATTTCCAATTAAAAAATTTAAATAACTTTTAATATAAATAATAATCAATATAATTATAATTATTAACTTTATTTTATTAATTTCTTTTTTATTATTATTTCTTAATTTTATTTTATCAAAAAAATCATTTCATGACCGAGAAAAAATATCACCTTTTGAATGTGGATTTGACCCAATATCTAATAATCGAATTCCTTTTAGAATTCAATTTTTTATAATTAGATTAATTTTTTTAATTTTTGATATTGAAATTACATTAATTATCCCATTAATTTATTTAATATTTAAAATAAATAAAATTATAATTTTAACAATATTATTTTTCTTACTAATTTTAATTATAGGAATTTATATTGAATACATGGAAGAATCAATTGATTGAAAATTCTAAATAATTAATTAAATTTACTAATAAAATAAATATAAATTGGATATTAGTTAAATTTTTATAACATTTAAATTGCATTTAAAAATTATATTTTATTTAAAATATATGTCTAAAAATAAATTATTATTTTAATTTATTCTTAAAGTAATTTATTACATTTAATTTCGACTTAAAAATAGATTATAATATAAAAAAAATTAATCTAAGAATTTAATAAATAAATAATTTTAACTAAAACCAAAAAAGAGGTAAATTATTGTTAATAATTTTATTGAATTATCAAAATTCTAGTTAATTAAAATTTTTATAAAAAAATTATTTAAAAATGATATATTTTAAATTGAACTTCTAATTCAATATTAGTGATTTTAATTTTAATCACATATATTTTATAAAAATTATTAAATTTTTTTATAATAGTTTAATATTTAAAACATTATATTTTCATTATAAAAATATTTCTTTAAAAAAATTTATAAATAATATTATATTATATATATATATATATATATATATATATATATATATATATATATATATATATATATATATATATATATTTAAAAATATTTTATTATATTATCTTAATATCTTCAATATTAAACTTTATTTATTTAAGCTATTTAAATTTAAATATATAAATATACACCCCAAATAAAAAATACTAATAAATTTATAAACATAAAAATTTTATAATTTATATTAACAAATTTTCTATATTCTAGTAAATAATTTATTATTATTAAACGACCTGTATATTCAACTCAAATCTTATCAATTATATAAAATATATTTCTAAAAATTATAATAGGTTTATAAATAATTAATATAAAATAATTTAAAAATCATATTCTTCTAAAAAAATATATATATATATATATCTTTAAAGTATATAGTAAACATAAAATAACCCCAATAAAAATTCCTAATAAACATATAATTAAAGTCAATATTTTAATTTTAATCGATAATAATGGAATATAAAAATCAAATATAAATAATCATATTAACATTGAACCAATTAATATTCTTAATATTATTAATATTATTATGGAAATATTTATAATTTTATTTTCTTTAATATTTATAAATCTAAAAAATTTTATCCTACCAAAAAATATATAATAAAATAATCGAAAAGAATAAGAAACTGTTAATGTTAATGATATAATAATTATAAATATTAAAAATAAATTTACTTTATTAAGATATATAATTTCCATAATTAAATCTTTAGAGTAAAATCCTGCTAAAAAAGGAAACCCACATAATGATATTCTAGAAATATAAAATCTTATTATAATAAATGGAATAAATTCATTTAAACACCCATAATTACGAATATCTTGATTATTATTTATTAAATGAATTATAACTCCAGCACATATAAATAATAATGATTTAAAAATAGCATGAACTAATAAATGATAAAATGAAATTAAACTAAATCCTAATCTTAAAATTATTATTATTATTCCTAATTGTCTCAATGTAGATAAAGCAATAATTTTTTTTAAATCAAACTCAACATTAGCTATTAATCCTGCTATAAATAAAGTTAAAACAGAAATTAATAATAATATAAAATTAAATTCTATTATTATTAATAATCTATTAAAACGAATTATTAAATAAACCCCAGCAGTCACTAAAGTTGAAGAATGAACTAAAGCAGACACAGGAGTCGGTGCTGCTATAGCTATAGGCAATCAAGAAGAAAATGGAATTTGAGCCCTTTTTGTCAATGCTGCTAAAATTAATAAAATTATTACTATAAATCTAGATTTTGTTAATATATAAATATTTCAACTTCCATATATAATTATTAATCCAATAGATATTAATAACCCAATATCACCAACACGATTACATAAAACTGTTACTATGCCAGAATTATAAGATGTATAATTCTGATAATAAATTACTAAACAATAAGAAACTAATCCTAATCCATCTCAACCAAATAAAATTCTAAAAATATTAGGGCTAATAATTATAAATACTATAGATATAATAAATAAAATTACTAAAATTATAAATCGATCAATAAATTTATCATTTTCTATATACATAGATCTATATATAAAAATTATTGAAGAAATTAATATAACTAATCTAATAAATAATAAAGAAATTCAATCTAATAAAATAAAAAATTCTAAATTTACTGAATTAATTCTATATATTAATCATTCTATTATAATACTATAATCATAAAAATAAAAAAATATACTTAATATAAAACAAATTAATCTAATTAAAAATATATAAAAACAATAAATTATAAAATTAATTATGATTTAAAATATTTTAAAAATATATCTATAATATCACAAATTATTATTTTAAAATTAAACTATTTAAATCATTAAAATTTTTATAATTTTATTACTAATAAATTTTTTAATAAAATAAAATTAAATTTAATAAAATAAATATTATAGGATAAATATGTAAAATTATAACTATTAATTCTTTAATTAAACTAAAATTAATTTTTTCATTTAAATTTATATTTCCATGTTGAATATAAGAAAATAAATATAAAGAATAAGCCCTACTAAAAAAACAAATTAATATTATATATAATATTATTCTTTTATTTCATCTAATAACTACCCCAATTATTAATAATTCTCTAATAAAATTTAAAGATAGTGGAAAAGAAAAATTTGAACAACATAATAAAAATCATCAAATTGAATATATAGGTAATATTCTTAATATTCCTTTATTTAAAAAAACTAATCGACTACCTGTTTTTTGATAATAAATAGTAACTATATAAAATAATCCAGATGAACATAAACCATGTCCAATTATTATAATATAAGATCTTAAAAATCCTATTTTTGTTAAAGATAATATAGACAATAATAAAAAATTTATGTGAACTACAGAAGAATAAGCTACTAATATTTTTATATCAATTTGAGATAAACATAAAATTCTTACTAAAAATCTACCAATAATTGATAAACTAAAAATAATAAAATTATAATATACACATGTTCTAATAAAAATTATTATTATTCGAATTAATCCATAAGTCCCTAATTTTAATAAAATTGCAGCTAATACTATAGACCCATAAACAGGCGCTTCCACATGAGCTTTAGGCAATCAAATATGAAATATATAAATAGGTATTTTAATAAAAAAAGCTCTAAAAATAATTAAATAATCAAAAAAATTAATAATTAAACCAAAAAATCTTAATCTTATTAAAATTAAATTAAATGAACCTAATTTTTTAAATATTCAAAAAATATAAATTAATAATGGCAAAGAAATAAATAAAGTATATATTATTAAATAAAATCCAGCTATTAAACGTTCAGGGTTACTTCCTCAATAAATAATTAAAAAAAATGTAGGAATCAATCTAACCTCAAAAAAAAAATAAAAAAATATTAAATTTAATGAACTAAAAAATCCTATAAAAATAATAACTAATATTAAAAATATAAATATTTTTAATTTTAAATTTTCTTCATTTTTTAATAAAGATATTATTATTAATCCTAAAATTCAAATACTTAAAATTATTAAAAAAAATGCATAATTATCTATCCCAAAATATATCATCATTATATTTCTATAAATAACTATGCTATCTATATAAATAAAAATAAACATAAAACTTATAAAAAATAATATATTAAAATATAAATTAATAAAAAATTTTTTATAAACTATCATTATTATATTACTAAAAATTAATATAAAAATAAATTTTATCATATTTTTTAAATCTTACCAATATTATAAGAATAATATAAATCATTTCCCCTATATCGAACAATTAATACTAATAAAGAAACTCCTAAAACTCTTTCACAAACCCTAAATACTAAATAATAAATTAAATAAAATTCAATTTTTAAAATTCTAAATATTAAAAATATAACTATAGAAATATTTAAAATTATAATTTCTAAAATTATTAATATTAATAAAATATATTTATAAGATAAAACTAATAAAATTAATCTTATTATAAAAAATTGAATATATAATATAACATCATAAAAAATAAATTTAATTTAGCTTTTAGTTTAATATAAAACATAAATTTTGTAAATTTAAAATAACTGAAATTAATCAATTATAGCTAAATTATAAATCAAAAAAATAAAATTTATTTTATACCTTTAATCTCCAAAATTAATATTCATATATTTTAAACTATTTTTTGATTAATATGATAAAAATTAATTTTATTAACTTAATTTTATGAATTATTATTATATTTATTTTAATATATATTTCTATAAATTTAAATTCTCACCCAGTATTTATTATAATTATTATTATTATTTATAATTCAATAATTTGTTTAAATATATCAATATGAAAAATAAATTTTATATATTCAATTATATTATTTTTAATTTTAATTAGAGGATTATTAATTATTTTTTTATATTTTTCAAGATTAATTTCTAATGAACAAATAACTTTTTATTCAAATAAAATTTTACTTTTATCTTTAATTTTTAATATTATATATATATATATATTATTTTTAATAAATAAATTATTTTCTAATAATATTATTTATACAACAAAAGAAATTAACTCTTTAAATAAAATTAATAATAAAATATTTGAAAATATTTTAAATTTATATATTTATCCTTATAATAATATTACTATTTGTAGAATGTTATATTTATTACTTACACTATTTATTATTATTAAACTTTCTAATATAAAAATTAAACCATTACGAAAAATTACAAATTAAATAATTTTTTATTTTTAAAAAATATGAAAAAAATAAATATTATATTAATTATTAATAATTCTTTATTAAAATTACCAACACCAATTAATATTTCATACTGATGAAATTTTGGATCATTATTAGGAATATTTTTAAGAATTCAACTTATTAGAGGATTTTTTTTATCCATACATTATTGTCCTAACACAATTTTAGCATTTAACAGAATTATCCATATTATACAAAATGTAAATTATGGGTGATTAATGCATAATATTCATATTAATGGTGCATCTATATTTTTTATTTGTATATACTCTCATATAGGCCGAGGTTTATATTTTAATTCATTTAAGCTTTATAATACATGAATAATTGGAGTAACTATTTTTTTTATTTCTATAGCAACAGCATTTTTAGGATATGTCTTACCATGAGGACAAATATCATTCTGAGGGGCTACAGTTATTACTAATTTAACTTCAACTATTCCTTACATTGGGCCTATAATTGTTCAATGATTATGAGGAGGATTTTCTATTAATAATGCCACCCTAAATCGATTTTATTCTATTCACTTTATTCTACCATTCGTTATTTTAATAATAGTTATATTACACCTATTTTTCCTTCATTCTAGAGGATCTTCAAACCCTTTAGGATTAAATAGAAATTTTAATAAAATTCCATTTAATATTTATTTTACTTTAAAAGATATTTTTGGATTTATAATTTTTATAATTATATTTACTATTATTATTTTACAATATCCTTATATTTTTTGTGACCCTGATAACTTTATCCCTGCTAACCCAATAGTAACTCCTATTCATATTCAACCAGAATGATATTTTTTATTTGCTTATGCTATTCTTCGATCTATCCCTAGAAAATTAGGGGGAGTAATTGCCTTACTAATATCAATTATAATTTTATATTTTATACCCCTTATAAATTCAATAATAAATTCCTTAATATTTTACCCCAATAATCAAATATTATTTTGGATATTTATTAATAATTTTATTATATTAACATGATTAGGAGCACAGCCTATTGAATATCCTTATGTAAATCTTAGTCAAATTCTTTCAATTTTTTACTTTTCTTATTTTATTTTATTATATTTAAATTTTATATATTGAGATAAAAATACTTATAAATAATTATTTTAAAAATTAATGATCTTGAATAAGAATATGTTTTGAAAACATATTAAAGAAATAAAATTTTCTATTAATTTTTATTATCTAAATTTAAATTAAAAATCCAATTTAATATAATAATATAAAAATAATTTTTAAAGAAATCACTAAAATTAAATAATTTAAAATTAATGGTAAAATAATTTTTCAACATAAATACATTAACTCATCATACCGTATTCGAGGTAAAAGACCACGTATAAAAATTACTAATAATAAAAAAAAATTAATATAAATAAATATATATAAAATATTAATTCTAATAAATATAAAACATATTAATATACTAAAAAAAATAATTATTCCATACTCCCCTATAAAAATTAAAGCAAATCCCCCCCTAAAATATTCAATATTAAACCCAGATACTAATTCTGATTCACCTTCAATAAAATCTATAGGTCTACGATTTAATTCAGCTAAAACCCTAATAAAAAATAATAAAAATACAGGAAATATAAAATAAATATATCATATATAAATTTGTCATTTACAAAAATCAATTAAAGAATACCTTTCTCTTAATAATATAAAAATAAAAATAATAAAAATTAATCTTACTTCATAAGATAAAACTTGAGCTACTGACCGCAAAGCTCCTAATATTGAATAAACAGAATTAGATGATCATCCTATTATTAAAATCAAATAGCTTCTTACTCTTAATAATAAAATTATAATTAATATTGAATAATTTATAAAATAAATATTAGTAATAAAAGGATAAATTAATCAAATAAATAATATTATAGTAAATCTTAAAAATGGGCAAATATAATACAAATAATTATTAGATTTTAAAATATAAAATATTTCTTTATTAAATAATTTAATAGCATCTCTAAAAGGTTGAAAAATCCCAATAATCCCAACCTTATTAGGTCCTTTTCGATATTGAACATACCCTAATAATTTTCGTTCTAATAAAGTTAAAAAAGCAACTCCAATTAATAAAATTAATACCATAATTAAAATTCTTATAAAATTTAATAATATATAAATTAAATAAATTATAATTATTACTTAATATAATTTATTATATATTTTAATATAAATTCTAAATTTATTACACTATTCTGCCAAAGTAATATTTTATTTAAAAATAATTTAATTTATAATTAATAAAAATTTTTTAATTAAATAGTCCTTTCGTACAAACTTAATTAAATTTTTTATAGATAGAAACTGACCTGACTCACGTCGGTCTAAACTCAAATCATGTAAGATTTTAATAGTCGAACAGACTAAAATTTTAAACTTCTTCATTCAAATTAAATCTTAATTCAACATCGAGGTCGCAAACATTTTTATAAATATGAACTCACTAAAAATATTACGCTGTTATCCCTAAGGTAATTAATTCTTTAATAATTAAAAATTATTCATTTTAAATCATTAATTAATGTTTTTTTTTAAATTATTAAAGTTAATTTAATTTAATTATCCTCCCAATAAAATATAAAATTTAATAAATAAAAATTAAAATTAATATCAAATTTTATATAAAATTCTATAGGGTCTTATCGTCTTATAAAATAATTTAAGCATTTTTACTTAAATTTCAAATTTTAAATTTTTTAAAAAGAAAGTATAAATTTCATTAATTCATTCATTCAAGTCTTCAATTAAAAGACAAATTATTATGCTACCTTTGTACAGTCAATTTACTGCAGCTATTTAATAATATTTATCATTGAGCAGAACTTATTTTTTATAATATTCAAAAAACTATGTTTTTATTAAACAGTTGAATTTATTTAAATTGCCTAATTACTATTTATAAATTTTTTAAATTAATTTTTTATATTAAATTAATTTAAATTATACTTATTTTATCATTATTATTTTATATATATAATTATTAAAAATATTTTTTTATAAAAATAAATTTATTTAAAATAAATTAATTATTTTTTTTATATAAATTATTAAATTTTTTCTATTAAAATTAAATTTTATAATCATATATATTTATTATTAATTAAAAATATTAAAAATTTTAAAATATTTATAGATTATCCCATAAATATTTAATATAAATTAAAATAAAATTTTTTAAATTAAATATTATTATAAATTTATATTTAAATTTAATTTAAATAAAAAAAAACTAGATATCTTTATAATTTAATGAAATATCTTCACTAATTAAATATTTAAAATAATAATTTTACATTAAATTTAATATTTAATTAACTCTTACAAATTCGAGAATAATTATTTATAAATAATATTATTTTTAATAAATCCTGATACAAAAGGAACATTAAATAAAAATTTCTTATATAAATATTTTTATAAATTCATTTACATTACTTTTAATATAATTTAATCTAATTTATTGATTTTAAAATATTAAACTTAATTTAATTTTATATAATTTTATTTAAAATAAAAAATTTAAACTTTAAAAATAAAAATTATTTAATTTATATAAAATTTTATTATAAATATTAATAAACTTTTCAATGTAAATGAAATATTTTAATTATTAAACTAAAATTTTTTTAATCTAAATACACTTTCCAGTACATTTACTATGTTACGACTTTTTTTATTTTAAAATAAAAATGACGGGCAATTTGTACACATTTTTTATATTATTCAAATTAATTATATAATTAATTTTACTTTTAAATCCAATTTTATCTTATAAATAAATATAAAAACCCAATATTTAAAATAATTGTAACTCATTCTATCTTAATTATTCTACATTTTGATTTGAATTATTTTTATATCAAAAATTTTAAATATTCTTTCATTTATAATGATAAATTTAAAACAACAATACATAAAAAATTTTAATTAAGTAGTTATAAACGTGGTTTATCAATTAAAAAACAAGTTCCTCTAATATAAAAAATACTGCCAAATTATTTAAATTTAATGATAAAACATTTAATACTTAAATTTTTATATATTTATATTTAAATACTAGGGTATCTAATCCTATTTTATTAATAAATTTAAAATAATTAATTTTTAATTTTAAATATTAAATATAAATATTAAATTATATTTCACCAAAAAATTAATATTTAATTTAATTTTTTAATTAATTTTTTATTTTTTATTAAATTATAAAATATTTATTTTTATAATTAGTTTAACCGCAATTGCTGGCACTAATTTTATTTATAATTAATTAATTTACTTTATTTTATTTTTATAAATTTTAATATATTAAATATAAATTATATTATTTAAAAAATTATTTAAATTTTTTAATTATATAAAATTTTATATATAATTTTTAATTTTTTAATAAATATTTAAACAATAATTAAATTTATTTAAATAAAAATTAATTATAAAATTATAAAATTGAATAATATATAAAATTTTATATATATATATATATTTTTTTTTTTTTTTTTTTTAATATATAATATATATAATATATATAATATATTTTTATTAATTAATATTTTTTTTAATAATTCATTAATATAATAATTCTATCTTTTTTTTTTTTTTTAAAAAATTTTTTATTATTTATTTTAATTATTATAATAAATAATATAATTAATAATTTTTTAAAAATATTTTATATTAAAAATTTATTAATATATATAATATATATTAATATATAATATAATTTTTTTTATAAAAAAATATAAAAAATTTTTATTTAT